GAGTTTCTTTTCGCAAAGCAATGAAAAAAGCTATTGAATTAACTGAACAGGCAGATACAAAAGGAATTCAAGTACAAATTGCAGGGCGTATTGACGGAAAAGAAATTGCACGCGTCGAATGGATCAGAGAAGGTAGGGTTCCTCTACAAACCATTGGAGCTAAAATTGATTATTGTTCCTATACAGTTCGAACTATATACGGGGTATTAGGAATAAAAATTTGGATATTTGTAGACGAAGAAAAATAAGACTGTACGAGTCTTTACAGTCTACCCATTGATGGAAATAGAACAAAAAAGAATGAACTGAACTCTTTTTATGTTCAATCAAAACAAAAACGATAAATTCCGCAATTCTACAGGGTTGAATAAAAATTCGATTGATCATTTTATATAATTGCTATGCTTAGTGTGTGACTCGTTGGTTTTTTTTAGGGCTAGGATTCAAAAAAAAAACGGACCGGCCCGTAGTATGAACTAATAACTAGAACACTAATAACCAACTCATTGCTTCGCATTATCTGGATCCAAAGAACCAGTCAAGATATAATATATTGGTCATATCATTGTAGCAACTGAAATCTTTTTTGCATAAACAAAAAAAACCATTCCGATTATGAGTTGTGAAGTTCTAAGTTGTGAAGCGAAATCAAAAAGTATGCGGATAAATGGAAGGATGAGAGAAAGAGAGAAAGAAAATATCAATGATATAGGATTCCAATATGTAAGGTCTCTGAGTCATCTCATAAAAAACAGTGTAATAAAGCATCAATAATGATTCATCCATAATTAGATGAATAACAAAAAAATCAAGAGCCTGTAGCCAATAAAAACTGAGAAAATTGACTTAAGAAAAAATTTCATTAAGGACTCCGTTGGAGAATTCAGACCTAACCATTAATCGAGAAGCAATGGGAACGATGGAATCCGTGAATACAGAAGATTCTATTGAAAATGAATCTTAATGATTCATTGGGTGGGATGGCGAAAGGGACCAGGGACCCATTCGTTTTTTCGGAGAGGTCATGGACTCAATCTACAACTGAAATTAGATGTTGAAAGAGTAAATATTCGCCCGCGAAAGTTTGATTGTATTGGATTGATAAATTTTGATCGATCCAATATGGTAAAAGGCAAAAAAAAATAAAAATTTGTTATAACGTTATAAAAAAAACGACATTGAGATTATCTAGAAATAGAATATGCATGTTTAATTATATATCTAAACACCATATACAAATTTGAATCGATTAATTAGATGAAATTTCAAAGAATCCTATGCTTCAGTATAGTATTCATTAAATCGATGGATATGTATATATTATATCTTGATAAAATATTTTTTAGTCGTTTCATTCGCGAGGAGCTGGATGAGAAGAAACTCTCATGTCCAGTTCTGTAGTAGAGATGGAATTGAGAAAGAACCATCAACTATAACCCCAAAAGAACAAGATTTCGTAAACAACATAGAGGAAGAATAAAAGGAATATCTTATCGAGGTAATCATATTTGTTTCGGTAGATATGCTCTTCAAGCACTTGAGCCCGCTTGGATCACATCTAGACAAATCGAAGCAGGGCGCCGAGCAATGACACGAAATATACGTCGTGGTGGAAAAATCTGGGTACGTATATTTCCAGACAAACCAGTTACAGTAAGACCCACGGAAACCCGTATGGGGTCGGGGAAAGGATCCCCCGAATATTGGGTAGCTGTCGTTAAACCCGGTAGAATACTTTATGAAATGAGTGGAGTAGCCGAAAATATAGCTCGAAAGGCTATTTCAATAGCGGCGTCCAAAATGCCTATAAGAACTCAATTCATTATTTCTGGATAGGAATGTAGAACCAAAGGAAAGAAATCTTGGATATAAAAAAAACAATTGTGGGTTTTCTTTTTTTTTTTTACTTCGTCCTTTGCTTTACTTTACATTAAACATTAAAAAAACGGATTCAAAAAATGATATGATTCAACCTCAAACCCATTTGAATGTAGCAGACAATAGCGGGGCCCGAGAATTGATGTGTATTCGAATCATAGGAGCCAGTAATCGCCGATATGCTCATATTGGTGACGTTATTGTTGCTGTGATCAAAGAAGCAGTACCAAATACGCCTCTAGAAAGATCAGAAGTGATCAGAGCTGTAATTGTACGTACTTGTAAAGAACTCAAACGTGACAACGGTATGATAATACGATATGATGACAATGCTGCAGTTGTCATTGATCAAGAAGGAAATCCAAAAGGAACTCGAGTTTTTGGTGCGATCACCCGGGAATTGAGACAGTTAAATTTTACTAAAATAGTTTCATTAGCACCTGAAGTATTATAAGATGAGATGAAACCGCGATATAGTAATAGTATTTAAATAAAATAGATAAATATAAATTTAGTAGAGTATGTCTCATGTATATACTTTTAATAATTTTCATAAAAAAAAGAACATGTTGATTATATCAAATTTGGGAAGCAACAAAATTTTTAGTTTATCATGGGTAAGGACACTATTGCTGACATAATAACTTCTATACGAAATGCTGACATGAATAGAAAAGGTACGGTTCGAATAGCATCTACTAACATCACCGAAAACATTGTTAAAATACTTTTACGAGAGGGTTTTCTCGAAAACGTAAGGAAACTTGTGGAAAACAACAAATATTTTTTGGTTTTAACCCTACGACATCGAAGGAATAGGAAAGGAGCATATAGGCCTATTTTAAATTTAAAACGAATCAGTCGACCCGGTCTACGAATCTATTCTAACTATCAACAAATTCCTAGAATTTTAGACGGGATGGGGATTGTAATTCTCTATACTTCTCGGGGTATAATGACAGACCGAGCGGCTCGACTAGAAAGAATCGGCGGAGAAGTTTTGTGTTATATATGGTAATTCTTTTGCTATACGAATTGTATCCGGAACTTCCTATTTGTAAAAAAAAAAAAACGAAAAAAAGTCAAGTTGCCTAATATTGCTCCTCCTACATTAGTTGATACTTAAAGGAGGGTTTGCCTGGAATGAAAGAAAAAAAGAAAAAAAAAATAGATTCAGCGAGGTGTAATTACTGAATCCACTTACCAATGGTATATTCCGGGTTCTTTTAGATCCTTTACTTTAGATAGCGAAGTCAGATTTGAATTTTAAGTTATGTTTCAAGAAGGATCCGACACAGTTTTATACATATACTACCAGGAGATAGAGTCAAAATTGAAGTAAGTCATTAGGATTCAAACGGAAGACGGATAATTTATCGACTCCACAAGAAAACAAGGATTCGAGCAATTAGGTGATTTTTCAACATTTCTTTCATGGGGATATAATTCACGGTTCAAAAATTTCCAGAAACTTATTTTCTTCCAATTAAGTAGATTTGAAATTCAGTTAAGGAATAACAACTATTAAGGAATAACAACTATGAAAATAAGGGCTTCCATTCGTAAAATTTGTGAAAAATGTCGACTGATCCGTAGGAGGGGACGAATTATAGTCATTTGTTCCAACCCGAGACATAAACAAAGACAAGGATAATCTTTCGAAAAGAGACTCTATAAAAGAACTGATGAACAAATCAAAAAAAAAAAGATCGGTTTTGAGATGAAATGGATATATCCATATATCTCTGACTTATATTTATGAAATGATAAAATATGGCAAAATCTATACCAAGAAGTGGTTCACGTAGGACTGGACGGGTTGGTTCACGTAAAAGTGCACGTCGAATCCCCAAGGGCGTTATTCATGTTCAAGCAAGTTTCAACAACACCATTGTGACTGTTACAGATGTACGGGGTCGGGTAATTTCTTGGTCCTCAGCCGGTGCTTGTGGATTCAGGGGTACACGAAGAGGGACACCTTTTGCTGCTCAAACCGCAGCTGGAAATGCTATTCGAGCAGTAGCAGATCAAGGTATGCAACGAGCGGAAGTCATGATAAAGGGTCCTGGTCTCGGAAGAGATGCAGCATTACGAGCTATTCGTAGAAGTGGTATACTTTTAAGTTTCGTACGGGATGTAACCCCTATGCCACATAATGGTTGCAGACCCCCTAAAAAAAGACGGGTGTAGAAATAAACATTGAAGAGATTTCAAGAGAAATAAATAACTCAAAAATCTGCCAAATAATATTACTATGGTTCGAGAGAAAGTAAAAGTATCTACTCGGACACTAGAGTGGAAGTGTGTTGAATCAAGAGTAGACAGTAAGCGTCTTTATTATGGACGCTTTATTTTGTCTCCACTTATGAAAGGTCAAGCCGACACAATAGGCATTGCGATGCGAAGAGCTTTGCTTGGAGAAATCGAAGGAACATGTATTACACGCGCAAAATCTGAGAAAATCCCACATGAATATTCTACCCTAGTAGGTATTCAAGAACCAGTACATGAAATTTTAATGAATTTGAAAGAAATTGTATTGAGAAGTAATCTGTATGGAACTCGTGACGCGCTTATTTGTGTCAAAGGTCCGGGATATGTAACTGCTCAAGACATCCTCTTACCACCTTCTGTGGAAATCGTTGATAATACGCAGCATATAGCTAGCTTAACGGAACCAATTGATTTGTGTATTGGATTACAAATCGAGAGGAATCGAGGATATAATATAAAAAGGCCAAAGAACTTTCAAGACGGAAGTTATCCTATAGATGCTGTATTCATGCCTGTTCGAAATGCGAATCATAGTATTCATTCTTATGGGAATGGAAATGAAAAACAAGAGATCCTTTTTCTAGAAATATGGACAAACGGAAGTTTAACTCCTAAAGAAGCACTTCATGAAGCCTCCCGGAATTTGATTGATTTATTTATTCCCTTTCTACAGGCAGCAGAAGAAAACTTCCATTTAGAGAACAATCAATACAAGGTTATTTTACCCTTTTTTACTTTTCATAATAGATTGAAAAAACTAAAGAAAAATAAAAAAGAAATCACATTGAAATCTATTTTTATTGACCAATCAGAATTGTCTCCCAGGATCTATAATTGTCTCAAAAAGT